TTTGATTCGATCTAATAAGTACCTTGTGTCAGAATTGAGAAATTCTATGGCTAGAATCTTTAGTATTCTCTTATTTATCACCTGTGTCTACTATTTAGGCAGAATGCCATCGCCTATTGGTACTAAGAAACTGAAAGAAACCTCAGAAACGGAAGAAAGCGATGTAGAAACAACTTACGAAACGAAGAAGACGAAACAGGAACAAGAGGGATCCACTAAAGAAGACAAAGATAGCCCGGTTTACGAAGATTCTTATCTTGATATCCATCAAGATAATTGGGAATTGGGAAAACTTAAAGAAGAGAAAACTTATTTTTGGTTTGAAAAACCTATTGTAACTTTTCTTTTCGATTATAAACGATGGAACCGCCCATTGAGATATTTAAAAAATGATAGGTTTGAAAATGCTATACGAAATGAAATGGCACAATATTTTTTTTATATATGCCCCAATAAAGGAAAAAATCTAATCTCATATACATATCCGCCAAGTTTATCAACCTTTTCAGAAATGATAGAGCGAAAAATTTCTTTCTACACGACAGAAAAACTATACCACGAAGACCTATATAATTATTGGATTTATAATAATGAACAAAAAAAATACAACTTAAGGAACGAATTTGTAAGTAGAATACAAAATTTAGAAAAAGAGAAAGGATCTTTTGCTTTAAATATACTAGAAAAAAGAACCAGATTATGTGATGATGAGCATGAACAAGAATATTTACCCAAAATGTATGATCCCTTTTTGAATGGACCTTATCGCGGAACAATAAAAAATGTAGATTCAGATGAAATCATGACTGATTTAATAACTTCAAGAGTGGATTCCTTAGAAATATTGTGGATAAATAAAATTCATGGTCTATTTCCTAAAAATTCTCAAACATTTGAACATAAAAAGAATAGGTTTTATTCTGATGAGAAATTTTTATCGAATCCTATTGAGAATTCCTTAACCTCAATTGAAAGATTTTATTTTGAACGTGTGCAAGGAATAGATTCAGAAAGTCAAATAAAATCTTTGAAATTGTTATGCGATGTAATTACAACTGATCCAAATGATCTAATAAAAATTAGAAAAAATTCTATTGGAATAGAAGAAATTAGTAAAAAGGTCTCTAGATGGTCATACAAATTAACAGATGATTTGGAAGAAGAAGATGACGAAGAATCGATGGAAGATCCTGAAATTCGGTCAAGAAAAGGGAAACGCATAATAATTTATACTGATAACGATCAGAGTACTAATTCGAGTGCTACTAATAATACTACTAGTAATACTAGTGATGAAGAAGACGAGGTGGCTTTGATACGTTACTCACAACAATCGGATTTTCGCCGTGGTATAATCAAAGGATCCATGCGTGCTCAAAGACGTAAAACAATTATCTTGAAAATATTTCAAGCAAATGCGCATTCTCCACTTTTTTTGGATCGAATAGACAAAACATTGTTTTTTTCGTTTTTAAATATATTTAAAATTAGGAATTGGTTAGGGAGAACCTCAGAATCTCAAATTTATTATTTTGAGCAAGAACATACAAAAGAAAATGAGAAAACAAACAAAGAGAAAGAAGAGGAAAATGAACGAATAGCAATATCAGAGGCTTGGAATAGCTTTCTATTTACTCAAGCAATAAGAGGTTTAATATTAGTAACCCAATCTTTTCTTAGAAAATATGTTCTATTTCCCGTATTAATAATAGCTAAAAATATTAGTCGTATGTTATTGTTTCAATACCCCCAATGGTACGAGGATTGGAAGGAATGGAATGGAGAAATTCATGTTAAATGTACTTATAATGGTGTTCAATTATCAGAAACGGAATTTCCCAAAAACTGGTTAAGAGAGGGTATTCAAATAAAGATTCTATTTCCTTTTTGTCTGAAACCTTGGCAAAGATCTAAGGTACGATTTAATCATGGAGATCAGCAAAGGCAAAAAAAAGAGAAAAAAGATAACTTTTGTTTTTTAACAGTTTGGGGAAGAGAAGCAGAGCTACCTTTTGGGTCTCCCCGAAAACGACCTTCTTTCTTTGAACCCATTTTAAAAGAACTCGAAAAAAAAACGATAAAAGCGAAAAAGAAAATTTTACAAGTTATAAGAGTTTTCAAAGAAAGAGGAAATGGGGTTCTAAAAGTTTCAAAAAAAAAAACAAAATGGGTCATCAAAATAATTCTATTTATGGACCTAATAATGAAAGAACTTGAAAAAGTAAAACCCATATTAAAATTGAGTAGGGTTAAAATATATGAAACGACTAAAAATAAAAATGGAAGAGATTCTAATATAAATAATCAGATTCTTCCCGAATCGACAATTGCAATTCCATTCCTGAATTGCGAAAATGCAAATTATTCACTCATCGAAACAAAAATGAAAGATCTTGCTAATAAGACAATCACAATTAGGAGTCAAATAAAAGGAATCAAAAAAGACAAGAAAAAAATGGTTCTAACTTATGATGATAAAAGATCGGAATTACAGAAGGATATTTGGCAAATATTTAAAAGAAAAAATATCCGATTAATACGTAAATCGCATTATTTTATAAAATCTTTCTTTGAAAAAATATACATGAATCTATTACTATGTATCATTAAGATTCCAAGTTTTAAATCAACAAACAAAATTTTAACTAAATACATTTATAATGATAAAACAAATCAAGAAGGAATTGAAAAGACAAATCAAAAAATAATGAACTTTATTTCGACTATAAAAAAGTCGTTTTATAATATTTTTTATAATACTAATTTTAGTATTAGCAACAAAAATTCTAATATTTATTGGGACTTATCTTCTTTGTCCCAAGCATATATATTTTACAAATTCTCGCAAAATCAATTACTTACCAAATATGCTTTGAAATCTGTACTTCAATATCATAACACCTATCCTTTTCTTACAGATATAATAAAGAATTATTGTACAACACAAGGAATATTTGGTTCCAAACCAAAGCATAAGAAAATACATAAGTATAGAATGAATAAATGGAAAATGTGGTTAAGGGGTCATTATCAATATAATTTATCTCGGACTAAGTGGTCTTATTTAATGCCAAAAAAATGGCAAAATAGGGCCAACCAATATCGTATAATTCAAAAAAAAGACTCAACGAAATCGGATTTATATAAAAAAGAAAAAGACCAATTAATTCATTACATGAAAGAAAATTACTATGCAGTAAATTCATTGATGAGTCAAAAAGACAAATTGAAAAAACATTTCGGATATGATATTTTATCATATAAATATATAAATTTTGAGGATAATAAAAACTCATATATTTATGAATCAACGTTACAATTACAAGAAGTGGAAAACAAAAAAATTGCATCTAATTTCAATACACTAAAACCCGAACCATTTTATGGATTGATAAGGATAGTTATTAATAATTATCTAAAAAAAAGATTTCTCATTGATACGGACAAAAATATGGATAGACTATTTTTAAATTATAAAATTCCCCATTTCTGTATTAGAAATAATATTGATATTGAGACCCGGGCTAATACGCCTATCAACACCAAGATTCATAACACCAAGATTCATAAAAATACTAAAAATCTAAATTATCAAAAATTACAAAAAAATTCCTTTTTTGATTGGATGGGAATGAATCAAGAAAAATTCTATCGTAGCATATCAAATCTGGAACCTTGGTTTTTCCCAGAATTTGTACTACTTTTTAATGCGTATAAAATAAAACCGTGGATCATACCTACAAAATTACTTATTTTTCATTTTTATTTCTATGAAAATATTAGTAAAAGTAAAAAGATCAATGTAAAAAAAAAAAATGAACAACAAGGTCAAGGAAATCTTGTATTATATTTACGAAAACAAAATGAAAAAGATGTTAAGACAGATTATACAGGAACAGACATTAAAAAAGGTAGAAAAAAAAAACAATCTAAGAGCAAGAAAGAAGCGGAACTCAATTTCTTCTTGAAAAAATATTTTCTTTTTCAATTAAGATGGGATGATCTCTTGAATCAAAGAATGATCAATAATATAAAGGTATATTGTCTTCTACTTAGACTGATAGATCCAAAGGAAATAGCTATATCTTCAATTCAAAAAGGAGAGATGCATCTAGATGTAATGTTGATTCAGAAAGATCTAACTCTTACAGAATTGGTAAAAAGAGGCATATTTATTGTCGAACCAATTCGTCTATCTATGAAAGGGGATGGAAAAGATATTATATATCAAACCATAGGTATTTCATTGGTTGATAAGACTAAACACCAAACTGATGGAAAATACATAATAAAAAAAGAATATGTTGATAAAAAAAAATTTGATGAATCTGTTGCACAACACAGCAATATACTTATGACTAAAAACAAAAATTATTATGATTTCCTTGTTCCTGAAAATATTCTATCCCCCAGACGTCGTAGAGAATTGAGAATTTTCATTTGTTTTAATTCTCAGAATTGGAATATTATGGGTAGAAATCCAATATTCTGTAATCAAAACAACATAAACAACTGTGGACAATTTTTGAACAAGGAAAAACATCTTAATACATATACAAAGAAATTCATTAAATTCAAATTTTTTCTTTGGCCCAATTATCGATTAGAAGATTTAGCTTGTATGAATCGTTATTGGTTTGATACCAATAATGGCAGTAATTTCAGTATATCAAGAATACATATGTATCCACGATTCAGAATTCTTTAAATTCTTTAATTATATTAATAGTATATAATAAATATAAATATAACATAGTATATTTCCTCTATATCTTATATCTATTTTTCTTTATCGAAAAAACATTTTCTTTCCTGAATAGGAAAATCTTAAAAAAAAGGGGGATCGTTCCTTTTTATCCAAATCAAATTTTCAATTTGATTTGGATAGAAAAAATTCTATATGAAGAAATGAGAAATTTTTTTGTACTAAATTCAAATAACTGCAAATAATACGTATAATAAATATTTTTATTTTTCCTGATCGGTAAAATTCGCGAAAAAGAAAAAAAAAAGAAAATTTTGTTTTTATGGTCAAAAATTCATTCATCTCGGCTATTCGACAAGAAAAAGAAAAAAACTGTGGATCTGTTGAATTTCAAGTATTTAGTTTCACTGATAAGATACAAAGACTTACTTCACATTTAAAATTACATAAAAAAGATTTTTTATCACAAAGAGGTCTACGAAAAATTCTGGGAAAACGTCAACGGCTGTTGGATTATTTGTCAAAGAAAAATCGAGTACGTTATAAGAAATTGATTAACCAGTTGGGTATTCGGGAGTCAAAAACTCGTTAATTTTAAGTTTAAGATTGGTTTTAATTTTTTCTTTAGTTATTAAATTTTGCATTTTGATCAACTTCATTTTGCTAAATTCATGGAATACTGAATTGAATTAAGGAAGAAAAGTTATGACTGTACCAGCTACAAGAAAGGATCTTATGATAGTGAATATGGGTCCTCACCACCCATCAATGCATGGTGTTCTTCGACTAATTGTTACTCTCGATGGTGAAGATGTTATTGATTGTGAACCCATATTGGGTTATTTACATAGAGGGATGGAAAAAATAGCGGAAAATCGAACAATTATACAATATTTGCCTTATGTAACACGGTGGGATTATTTAGCCACTATGTTCACAGAAGCAATAACAGTAAATGCACCAGAACGATTAGAAAGCGTTCAAGTACCTAAAAGAGCTAGTTACATTAGAATAATTATGCTAGAACTGAGTCGTATAGCTTCTCATTTATTATGGCTTGGACCTTTTATGGCAGATATCGGTGCACAGACTCCCTTTTTCTATATTTTCAGAGAAAGGGAATTGTTATATGATCTATTCGAAGCCGCTACAGGTATGCGAATGATGCATAATTATTTCCGTATTGGGGGAGTTGCTACCGATTTACCTTATGGCTGGATAGAGAAATGTTTGGATTTTTGCGATTATTCTTTAACAGGAATTGTTGAATATCAAAAACTTATTACGCGTAATCCTATTTTTTTGGAACGAGTTGAAGGAGTGGGCATTATTGGTGGAGAGGAGGCAATAAATTGGGGTTTATCAGGACCAATGTTACGGGCTTCCGGAATCCAATGGGATCTTCGTAAAGTTGATAGTTATGAGTGTTACAATAAATTTGATTGGGAAGTCCAATGGCAAAAAGAAGGAGATTCGCTAGCTCGTTATTTAGTACGAATCGGTGAAATGAAGGAATCTATAAAAATTATTCAACAGGCTCTAGAAGGAATTCCTGGAGGACCTTATGAGAATTTAGAAGTCCGACGTTTTAATAAAGCAAAAAATTCCGAATGGAATAATTTTGAATATAGATTTATTACTAAAAAACTTTCACCCAATTTTGAATTGTCGAAGCAAGAACTTTATGTGAGAGTAGAAGCCCCAAAAGGAGAATTAGGAATTTATTTGATAGGAGATAGTAGTGTTTTCCCTTGGAGATGGAAAATTCGTCCACCCGGTTTTATCAATTTGCAAATTCTCCCTCAACTAGTTAAAAGAATGAAATTGGCAGATATCATGACGATATTAGGTAGTATAGATATCATTATGGGAGAAGTTGATCGTTGAAATGATAATTGATATAACAGAAGCGGAAATACAAGCTATAAATTCTTTTTCTAGATCGGAATCTTTAAAAGAAGTCTATGGACTCATATGGATCTTTGTTCTTATTTTCACCCTTATATTGGGAATAACAATAGGGGTACTAGTAATTGTGTGGTTAGAAAGAGAAATATCTGCAGCAATACAACAACGCATTGGGCCTGAATATGCCGGTCCATTGGGAATTCTTCAAGCTATAGCAGATGGAACCAAATTAGTTTTTAAAGAAGATCTCCTCCCATCTAGAGGAGATATTCGTTTGTTCAGCGCGGGACCGTCTATAGCGGTCATATCTGTTCTACTAAGTTATTTAGTAATTCCTTTTGGATATCACCTTGTTTTGACCGATCTTAGTATAGGCGTTTTTTTATGGATCTCCATTTCAAGTATTGCCCCTATTGGACTTCTTATGTCAGGATATGGATCGAATAATAAATATTCTTTTTCAGGTGGTCTACGGGCTGCTGCTCAATCTATCAGTTATGAAATACCATTAACTCTATGTGTGTTATCAATATCTCTACGTGTGATTCGGCAGAACATTATTATTTTCCCTCTTTTCTAGTTCTAGAACTAGAAATAGAATAAAGAAATTGAATATATTATATTCAATGGATATTTTCTTTTTTTATTTATCATTAGGGTTGATGAATTAAGCTAGATAGTTAGATGAGTAAAAGCAAACTGCTTATAAATTTGCAGTAAGAGGATTAAATCTCATTCCCTATGTACGAGAATAGAAACATAAGCAGTATAAACTGTTTACCCCAAGGTTAAGATTCTTTGACCAATTATCAGATCTTGAAGCGGGTACAAAAGGTCACCCGTATGGGGTTTCTACTACTGTCTTGTATTTATTACCATACTGGAGATCAATAAAAAATCAGTGGACAGTTAGGAACACCAAGGTACACAAAAGATTAGTAATGAAGATAATTTTAGATAAAAAAAAAAAAGATTTTTTTGCATAAAGCTTTGGATAAAATGAATCATAATGAGGACTTTAAGTTGGTAGAAATGACCAAGTAGTACTTCTCCACGATTCCGATCTCGAGTATGCTCCTATTCATTGATTAAAGAAATGACTATAAAAAACGAATTAATCCTTTATTTTTTTTTTTCAGAGTACCTCCTCTCCTCTGAGAAAGAAGAATAGGACAGGAGCAAAAGAAATAGAATGCAAAATATTGAATGGGAAAAATGAAACAAAAAAATACGATACAGGATATTTATTTCTTATTTCTTTTCCCCATTCAATATTCATATCTACTATATACATACATGGAGTTCTTAATCATAAATTTGGAATTAATGATCAATTCTTTCTAACTAATTCTTTCTTTAGAGTTATTGATAAAACCTAATTTATTGATATAACGAGTATTTTATTTAAGGATTAAGTTATTACCGAATAAAGAGAAATTGTAATTTTAATGGAAAAGATCAATTCGGAAGCGCTTTTTTATTCTAGCAAACGGAATTTTGTTGGTCTAATTTTGGACTTCCCGGTATTAGAATTTGAATCTAAAAATTACAATAATACCAAACAAGTACTTACATTTATTTGTGACCATAAAGGAGCCGTATGAAGCTGAGGTCTCATGTACGGTTTTGAAATAGCGATATGAACAGTAATGTTATTATCGACTATGATTATCTAACAGTTCAAGTACAGTTGATATAGTTGAGTCACAGTCAAAATATGGTTTTTGGGGGTGGAATCTGTGGCGTCAGCCTATAGGGTTTGTTGTTTTTCTAATTTCTTCTCTAGCAGAATGTGAGAGATTACCTTTTGATTTACCAGAAGCAGAGGAGGAATTAGTAGCAGGTTATCAAACAGAATATTCGGGTATTAAATATGCTCTATTTTACCTTGCTTCTTACCTAAATTTATTAGTTTCTTCATTATTTATAACAGTTCTTTACTTAGGCGGGTGGAATTTCTCTATTCCGTATATATCTATTCCTGAATTTTTCGGAATAAATAAAATGACAGGAGTTTTTGGAATAACAATTGGTATATTTATTACATTAGCTAAAGCTTATTTGTTTTTGTTCATTCCTATCATAGCAAGATGGACTTTACCTAGACTGAGAATGGACCAACTTTTAAATTTTGGATGGAAATTTCTTTTACCTATTTCTCTGGGTAATCTATTATTGACAACTTCTTCCCAACTTATTTACCTATAAAGAATAGAATAAGATAACGATATTCTCCATTCATAACTGATCTTAAACAAGAGAAAGAAACATCAAATTATTCACGGAGATCTACAATATGTTCCCTATGGTGACCGGGTTCATAAATTTTGGTCAACAAACAATACGGGCGGCAAGGTACATTGGTCAAAGTTTCATAATTACCCTATCCCATACAAATCGTTTACCTGTAACTATTCAATATCCTTATGAAAAATCGATCACATCAGAACGTTTCCGCGGTAGAATTCATTTTGAATTTGATAAATGTATTGCTTGTGAGGTATGTGTTCGTGTATGTCCCATAGATCTACCCGTTGTTGATTGGAGGTTTAAAAGAGAGATTAAAAAGAAACAATTGTTTAATTATAGTATTGATTTTGGAGTCTGTATATTTTGTGGTAATTGTGTCGAGTATTGTCCAACAAACTGTTTATCAATGACTGAAGAATATGAACTTTCAACTTATGATCGTCACGAATTAAATTATAATCAAATTGCATTAGGTCGGTTACCAATGTCAGTAATTGGAGATTACACAATTCAAACAATTATGAATTCCAGTCAAATCAAAATGGATAAAGATAAACCCCTTGATTCAAGAACGATTACTGATTACTAATATTTTTTTATATAAAGATAAACAGAAACAAGTCTTCTTTTTTTTTATGAGAACCTAAAAAACTTATCTTATTAACTATTGATTATTGAGAATCATTCTTTGATTTAAACTGTGAATATGTATTTTCTTAATTATTTTAAAATATTAAAAATTATAATCTTTAAAAGAAAAAAGAAAAGATTAGCCGATAATTTTAATAACTTTATCTATATCCACAGTAATCCATCCATATTAAGATTTAATTGCATTAAAAACTCATCATATATAAGAAAAAAAAAATAAGGGGAACACCCCTCTCTTTCCTGGACTATTTAGTAAGGTCATGAAACATTTTGACTGATTTTTCTCTTATACATAATGGATTTACCTGGACCAATACATGATATACTTGTAGTATTTCTGGGATCATTTCTTATATTAGGAGGTCTAGGAGTAGTATTGTTTACTAATCCAATTTATTCCGCCTTTTCGTTGGGATCGGTTCTTGTTTGTATATCCTTATTCTATATTTCATCAAACTCCTTTTTTGTAGCTGCCGCCCAGCTTCTTATTTATGTGGGAGCCATAAATGTCTTAATCATATTTGCTGTTATGTTCGTGAATGGTTCAGAATATTCTAATGACTCCTATCTTTGGACTATTGGAGATGGAGTCACTTCACTGGTTTGTATAAGTATTCTTTTTTCACTAATTACTACTATTGCAGATACGTCATGGTACGGAATTATTTGGACTACAAGATCAAATCAGATTATAGAGCAAGACTTTATAAACAACGTTCAACAAATTGGAATTCATTTATCAACAGATTTTTATCTTCCGTTTGAACTAATTTCTATAATTCTTTTAGTTTCTTTGATAGGTGCAATTACTATGGCTCGTCAATAATAAATAGTTTAGTTAGAATAAAAAAAAAATTAGTTTAATCTACTGTCAATATTCCCTTTTTTATGTAATCGCTCGATTCTATTCTAGTCAATCAACTTGGTTGAATTTTTGTTCATATTGAAACGAATCGAGGTTCATCAGGAGTTAGTCAATCATGTTCGAACATGTACTTTTTTTGAGTGTCTATTTATTTGCAATCGGTATCTATGGATTGATCACAAGTCGAAACATGGTTAGAGCACTTATGTGTCTTGAACTTATACTAAATTCGGTTAATATTAATCTCGTACTATTTTCTGATATATTTGATAGTCGCCAATTAAAAGGCGAGATTTTCTCAATCTTTATTATAGCGATTGCAGCGGCGGAAGCTGCTATTGGGCTAGCTATTGTTTCGTCGATCTATCGTAACAGAAAATCAACTCGTATTAATCAATCAAGTTTGTTGAAAAATTAGCCATAACTATAATATAAATACATATAAATAGAATATATATATAGAAATTATAGAAAAAACTTTCTATAAAATATCATTTCAGTGTCTTTTATATATTTATTTACAAATAATACTAATATGTATAGTAATATTTCAATATATATTTATATTGAAATATTGACGATCCATTAGTCAACGTGAAGTTGCACGTGTGATTCATGCGACTCATATGATCATGGTTGTTGAAAGATAAATCAAAGTCTCTTGGTCTTCTGATGAACAGATTTATAAAAATTTTGATTCTTAAGATTTTTTTTGATAAATCATTGATTCATCTGGTTTCTATATATAAAGAAAATATAAATATATAATAAATTATATAATTATAAATTTATTATTATTTTTTTTTTTTACTTTACCAGATCGAAAATTTTTTATGTTCAAAACTGGAATTTATAGACCCAATGTCACATTCAGTAAAAATTTATGATACATGTATAGGGTGCACTCAATGTGTACGAGCCTGCCCCACAGATGTATTGGAAATGATACCTTGGGACGGATGTAAAGCTAAGCAAATTGCTTCCGCGCCAAGAACGGAAGACTGTGTAGGTTGTAAAAGATGTGAATCTGCCTGTCCAACAGATTTTTTGAGTGTCCGTGTTTATTTATGGCATGAAACAACTCGCAGCATGGGTCTATCTTATTGATACGTTATAATAAATTCCACTTGAATCATTTGATTCCTTTTTACCGACAAAAGCCCGTGCTCAAAAGAATATATTTTATTGAGCACGGGCTTTTTGGTCAAAACGCATCTTGTCTTTATCACGAGTTATTTCCCTTGGTTAACAATACTTGTAGTTTTGCCAATATTCGCGGGTTCCTCAATTTTCTTTCTCCCTCATAAAGGGAATAAGGTATTTAGATGGTATACAATATGTATTTGTTTATTAGAACTCCTTATAACAACCTATGTCTTCTGTTATCATTTCCAATTGGATGATCCATTAATTCAATTAGAAGAGGATGCTAAATGGATAAATGTTTTCAATTTTCACTGGAGACTGGGAATCGACGGACTTTCCATAGGACCTATTTTACTAACAGGATTTATCACTACTTTAGCTACTTTAGCAGCTTGGCCTGTTACTCGAAATTCGCGATTGTTCTATTTCCTGATGTTAGCAATGTACAGTGGTCAAATAGGATTATTTTCTTCTAGAGATCTTTTACTTTTTTTTATCATGTGGGAGTTAGAATTAATTCCTGTTTACTTACTTTTATCTATGTGGGGAGGAAAGAAACGTTTGTACTCGGCTACAAAGTTTATTTTGTACACTGCGGGGGGTTCCATTTTTCTCTTAATAGGAGTTCTAAGTATGGGTTTATATGGTTCCAATGAACCAACATTGGATTTTGACAGATTAGGTAATCAGTCATATCCTGTGACATTAGAAATAATATTCTATTTGGGCTTCCTTATTGCTTATGCTGTCAAATCACCGATTATACCCCTACATACATGGTTACCAGATACCCATGGAGAAGCACATTACAGTACATGTATGCTTCTAGCGGGAATCTTATTAAAAATGGGAGCATATGGATTGATTCGTATCAATATGGAATTATTACCACATGCTCACTCTATATTTTCTCCCTGGTTAGTGATAGTGGGGGCAATCCAAATAATTTATGCAGCTTCAACCTCGCTTGGTCAACGTAATAAAAAAAAAAGAATAGCCTATTCTTCTGTATCGCACATGGGTTTCACAATTATAGGAATTGGTTCTATAACCGACATGGGACTCAACGGAGCCATTTTACAAATACTCTCTCATGGATTTATTGGTGCTGCACTTTTTTTCTTGGTAGGAATGAGTTGTGATAGAATACGTCTTGTTTATCTCGACGAAATAGGGGGAATATCCATTCCAATGCCAAAAATATTTACCATGTTTAGTAGTTTCTCGATGGCTTCTCTTGCATTGCCGGGAATGAGTGGTTTTGTTGCGGAATTAGTAGTATTTTTTGGACTAATTACCAGTCCAAAATATCTTTTAATGCCAAAAATATTAATTACCCTTGTAATGGCAATTGGAATGATATTAACTCCTATTTATTTGTTATCTATGTTACGGCAAATGTTCTATGGATACAATTTTTTCAATGTTCTAAACTCAAATTTCGTGGATTCTGGACCACGAGAACTATTTGTTTCAATCTGTATCCTTTTACCCGTAATAGGAATTGGTATTTATCCCGATTTCGTTCTTTCTTTATCAGTTGACAAGATACAAGCTATCCTATCTAATTATTTTCATAGATAGTTTTTTTTCTTAATGAGATAGAAAGTCTTATAATTTTCAATTATAATATTTTTGAAACTATTCGCTGTACAACAAAAAAAATAATAAAGTGAATTAGAAAGATGTATCCCAAGTTTTTAAGAACTGTTTGAATCTTAATTCAAACAGTTCTTAAAAACTCACACAAATTTTCGTTATATATGTCTTACTTAATTCCGCATGTAATTTCTACAATTTAATTAGATTTTATGTGAATGAACCATAACTATGTAGACCTATTCCTAATAGATTGATCCCAAAATAGCATATCCAAATTATAAGAAATCCTATAGAAGCTACAAGTGCCGAATTCGTACCGTGCAAACTTTGATTTGTTCTAGTATGTGAATAAATCGCGAATATGGTCCAAGTAATAAATGCCCAAGTTTCCTTGGGGTCCCAATTCCAATAAGACCCCCATGCTTCGTTAGCCCATACTGCTCCAGAAAGAATACCTATGGTTAAAAAGGTAAACCCTAAACTAATAACACGATAACTCCAATAATCCAAACGCTGAATTAATTGATATTTATAATAATTTGGAAATGAAAGAAAAGAAGTGCTTTTAACAACACTTCTTTTTTCGTTCAAGTATTCGATCTTCCCAAAGAAAAATGACTTAATTAATATTAATAAATTTTTGCTTCTAAAAAAAATATCGATGTTTTTTCGAAATGTAATGACTAAAAAAGCGACTGATAATAACGAACCACATAAAAGAGCCGCATAGCTCAATAACATCATACTTACATGCATCATTAACCACTGAGATTGTAGAGCAGGTACTAATATTACTGATTGATGCATTTTACTTGAAAGACCAGATGTAGCGAAACCTTGAGTAAAAATGGCACTTGGCGCGGTTATTGTGCTTAAATCATTTTTTTGATTCCATAGCTTGGAAACCATATGAATAATGGAAAAACTCCACGAAAGGAAGATTAATGACTCGTATAAATTACTTAATGGAAAATGTCTCGAAGAAATCCAACGAATAACTAATAATCCTGTTAGAGAAAAAAAAGTAGCTAGCATTCCTTTTTCCGACGAATGGCGTAATCCGATGATTTCATGAACTGATAGAATCATCAAATGAATCGCAATCACAATTGAAACGATCGAAAAAGAGAGATGAGTTAATATATGTTCTAAAGTCGCAAATATCATACATAAAAAGGGTCTCATTACAGAATTGAAATCGGGAATTAAATACATTATAAGATCCATTCTATCTCTTTTAGAGTATGCCGCCACTCGGACTCGAACCGAGATGCTCTAGCACTGCTTCCTAAGAGCAGCGTGTCTACCAATTTCACCATAGCGGCTTACTTACTTGAAATAATAATAGTCAATTCATGTTGAATCGTCTAGATGTAGATTCTAGAATCCGATATAGTTATCCTTTAGGAAATGGATGAATAAGGGTTCTTTTAAACTCTTTTGTTTAAACTAAAGTATTCTTTTTATTTTTAATAACACTTAGAAAACTCAGAAAGATCTTTTTTATCAAAAAAAAAGAAATATAAATTAAATAAATAGGATGATTTTATACATATAAAAATATAATTACTAAATTTAATAAATTAAATTAGAAATAAAAAGACTCGTTTTCTAAAAATAAAAATCTTGTTTTTAGTCTACTTTTTAATGTATTTAGTGTAATTTAATTAATTATTCTAATTATATAGTGATTATATAGAAAAAATATATATATATATATAATATATATATTAATATTTGTTGTTTGTTATGTACATAATTTAAATATAGAATAATAATTAGTAAACAAAACAAATTTCATTTGATCTTGAGATAGACATATAATAAAACAGTTTTAATATTCATTATAATTACATTTTATTTCTTTTCCTAATGGAAAAAAAATTTCTACTGGGAAAAGAAATAAAATAATACTTAGAACCAAACTAGCAGACAGATAAGTTAATATTCGACATAAAATAGCTGCTAGTTCTAACTAATCTTGAGGAGGTAAATAAATACAAAAGTTAATGAAAAATTTTCATATTCTATATATGGAAAAGTTCTTTAAATCACGGAATTCAAATTATTCCAAGATTTTCTTATTTGTTTGCCGAACAAAAAAACTTTTTGAATTTCTCGTAGAAACTGACTTTGCTAAAGAAAAGGCTTTTATTGCAACTAAATTTCCTTTTTTCTTCCAAATATTTCTACGAATACGTTTTTTTGATATAGAAGTACGTTTTTTTGGAACTGCCATAAAAAAAAGAGTTCTTCCTTTTTATTGTTGTATGTGAAAGACATGTATTGATCAATATGGATCGTTTTTTTTTAGTTTTAGTCATTTTTTATATTATATTTAATTTCGTCGATAATCTTTTTTTTAAAACAATACAAATATATTGTTTATATATACATGTGTGTTACATATATAATAAACTAGGAAAAAATAGAAGAAAAGAAAGAAAAATTTGAAAAGGAATTTTCTAGTAATTAATATGTTAAACAAGACATTCCGTTAGCTAAGAAAAGGAACTTTCATTTTACGTTTTTTTTTATTCAGTTCTAGAATATAAGAAGTGAGGATTTTTATAAGATTTCTGATATTTTCTTATCTTATTGGATTTCAATCCAATCAACCAATTCTTCTAGTAATTTTTAAAAATTACTAGAAGAATTGGTTGATTTATTGATGCAAACTATATATCTGTATCCATATTCTACTGATATTGGTATAGTTATTTTTGCTTACTTTTCTTACTTTTTCTTTGCTTACTATAGTATATGATATGGTTATATATTACTAGAATACTATTCTAGTAATATATAACCATATCATATACTCCTTCTCTTTTTTTTATAAAAAAATATTTTTCGACTTCAAAAATGAATATTTTAGTTAAAAAATTAATAACTAAAAAATGGCTCTATATCGAGCTATTTGGATAAAGCATTTAAGCAACAATTTATAACTTTTTCAAATTTTTGAAATATCTGAAAAAAGTAAGAAAAATGTAAAATAAGAATATTTAAGGTTTCATATCTTTTTTTTTTTCATTTTTTTATTGTTTTCTTCAAAAGCAATAAAAAAAAAGCAATAAAAATTGGTGAATTGGAAACAATTATAAGAAAAAAACGAAAATTTGTGTTTTTTATGGAACATACATATAAATATGCATGGATAATACCTTTTCTTCCATTTCCTATTACTATGTTAATAGGATTTGGACTTCTACTTATTCCTGCAGCAACAAAAAATATTCGACGTATGTGGGCTTTTCCGAGTGTTTTGATGCTAACTATAGTTATGGTATTTTCTGTTAATCTTTCTATTCAGCAAATAAACGGAAATTTTATCTATCAATATCTATGGTCTTGGACTGTCAATAATGATTTTTCTTTAGAGTTCGGACACTTGATTGATCCGCTTACTTCTATTATGCCAATATTAATTACTACTGTTGGAATCATGGTTCTTATTTATAGTGATAATTATATGTCTCATGATCGAGGATATTTGAGATTTTTTGCTTATATGAGTTTTTTCAATACTTCTATGTTGGGATTAGTTACTAGTTCTAATTTAATACAAATTTATATTTTTTGGGAACTTGTAGGAATGTGTTCCTATTTATTAATAGGTTTTTGGTTCACACGACCAATTGCAGCAAGTGCTTGTCAAAAAGCTTTTGTAACCAATCGTATAGGGGATTTTGGTTTATTATTAGGAATTTTAGGATTTTATTGGATAACGGGGAGTTTAGAATTTCGAGATTTGTTCGAAATAGTTACTAAATTAATTCATAATAATGGAGTAAATTCTTTATTTATTACTCTTTGTGCTTCTTTTTTATTCCTCGGCGCAGTTGCTAAATCTGCACAATTCCCCCTTCACATATGGTTACCTGATGCTATGGAAGGACCCACTCCCATTTCGGCTCTTATACATGCTGCTACTATGGTAGCAGCAGGAATTTTTCTTGTAGCTCGTCTTCTTCCTCTTTTCATAGTCATACCTTACATAATGAATCTTATTTCCTTAATAGGTATAATAACAGTATTATTAGGAGCTACTTTGGCTCTTGCTCAAAGAGATATTAAAAGAAGTTTAGCTTATTCTACCATGTCTCAATTGGGTTATATTATATTAGCTCTGGGTATAGGTTCTTATAGGGCTGCTTTATTCCATTTGATCACTCATGCCTATTCGAAAGCTTTATTGTTTTTAGGATCTGGATCCATTATTCATTCAATGGAATCCATTGTTGGATTTTCACCAGATAAAAGTCAAAATATGGTTCTTATGGGAGGGTTAACAAAATATATTCCAATTACAAGAATTACTTTTTTATTAGGTACACTTTCTCTTTGTGGTATTCCACCTCTTGCTTGTT